ACAGGGAAAAAAAGAGGAAAATGATCGAATAACAATAGCAGAAACTTGGGATAGCATTCTATTTGCTCAAGTAATGAGAGGTTTGATGTTAGTAACACAATCTTTTCTTAGAAAATATATTGTATTACCTTCATTGATAATAGCTAAAAATATGGGCCGTATGTTATTATTCCAATTTCCTGAATGGTACGAGGATTTGAAGGAATGGAATCGAGAAATGCACGTTAAGTGCACCTATAATGGTGTTCAATTATCAGAAACAGAATTTCCAAAAGATTGGTTAACAGACGGAATTCAGATAAAGATTTTATTTCCTTTTTGTCTGAAACCTTGGCGAAGACAAAGATCTAAGGTACGATCTCATTATATAGATTCAATGAAAAAACAAGTAAAAAAAGACAATTTTTCTTTTTTAACAGTATGGGGAATGGAAGCGGAACTTCCCTTTGGTTCTCCCCGAAAACGACTTTCTTTTTTTGAACCCATTTTTAAAGAACTGGAAAGAAAAATTAGAAAGCTAAAAAAACAATTTTTTCTCGTTCTAAGGGTCTTAAAGGAAAGAGAAAAATGGTCTCTACAAATTTCAAAAGAAAAAAAAGGATGGGTCATCAAAACAGTTCTTGTTATAAAGCGAATAATGAAAGAACTTGAAAAAGTCAATCCGATTTTTTCATTTGAATTGAAGAAGGTGAAAGTATATAAACCAAATAAAAATGGAAAAGATTCAAAAATAAATAATAAAATTAACCATGAATGGACCATACCAATTCGATCTATGAATTGGCCAAATTATTCACTCATAGAAAAAAAAATGAAAGATCTTTATGATAGGGTAATCACAACCAAGAATCAAATAGAACAAATCACAAAAGACAATAAAAAAACAGTTTTAATCTATGATGATAAAATAAAAGGATCAGAATCACAGAAATATAGTTGGCAGATATTAAAAAGAAACAATATACGATTAATACGTAAATCACATTTTTTTATAAAATTTTTCATTGAAAAAATATACATTGATATCTTGCTATGTACCATAAACATTCCCAGAATCAATATACAACTTTTTTTTGAATCAACAAAAAAAATTATCAATAAATACACTTACAACCATGAAACAAATCAAGAAAAAATTGATGAAATAAATCCAAATAGAATGAACTTTATTTCAACTATAAAAAAGTGGGTTTCAAATACTAATATTAGTAATAAAAATTTAAATAGTTATACTTGCTTGTCCCAAGCATATGTATTTTACAAATTATCACAAACCCAATTACTTAACAAGTATAACTTGAAATATATATTTCAAGATCATGAAACCCATTATTATCTTAGGGATAAAATAAAGGATTATTGTATAACACGAGGACTATTTGATTACAAATCAAGGCATAATAAAATTCAAAAGTCTGGAATGAATAACTGGAAAAACTGGTTAAAGGGTTTTTATCAATACAATTTTTCCCGGATCAAATGGTCTCGATTAGTCCCGAAAAAATGGCGAAATAGAGTCAATCAACTTCGTATGATTAAAAATAAAGACTCAATTAAATTTAATTCATATGAAAACAAAAAAGACCAATTAAGTCATTATGTAAAAGAAGATTATTCCGTAAAGGTTTCGTTCAAAAAAAAAATTTTGGTTAAAAAACACTACAGATATGATCTTTTATCACATAAATATATGAATTATGAATATATTAATTATGGGGATAAGAAAAACTCCTATTTTTATGGATCAACAGTACAAGTAAAGGAGAACCGGGAGATTCCATATCTATATAATTTCAATACATCGAAACCTGACGCATTTTATCTATTGGTAAGTACAACTATTAGTGATTATCTAGAGGAAAGATATTCTATTGATACGAATATAAATCGGGATAGAAAATATTTTGATTGTAAAATTCTCCATTTTTGTCTTATAAAAAATATTGATATCGAGACTTGGACCAATGCGCATATTGGTATCAAGATTAATAAAAATACTAAGACTCAAACTAATAAGTATAAAAACAAAATGAAAAAGAAAGATATTTCGTTTCATAAAGAAATCAACTTATACAAGAAAAAAAAAAACTTTTTTGATTGGATGGGAATGAATCAAAAAAGGTTATATCATAATCTTACCATAGCAAAACTAAAATCTTGGTTCTTACCAGAATTTGTGCTACTTTTTGAAACATATAAAATTAAACCATGGATTATACCAATCCAATTTCTTCTTTTAGATTTTCATAAAAATGAAAAGATTAGTCAATATGAAAACATCAACATAAAAAAAAAAAAAAACCTTCCCATATTATCTAATCAAAAAGAATATATTGATTTAGAAAATTCTAACCAAGAAAAAAACAAACAACAATATCCAAAATATCTTGGATATGATTTAGGAAAACAAAACGAAAAAAAAGATGTTGAAGATAATTACGCGGGATCAGACATTAAAAAACGTAGAAATAAAAAAGAATCTAAGAAGATCAAGGAAGCAGAACTAGATTTATTACTAAAAAAATATTTCCTTTTTCAATTAAGATGGGATGATTCTTTGAGTCAAAGAATGATCAATAATATTAAGGTATATTGTCTCTTACTTAGATTGACAAATGCAAAGCAAATTGCTATATCCTCTATTCAAAGAGGAGAAATGCGTCTGGATGTAATGCTGATTCAAAAGGATCTTGTTCTTACAGAATTGATAAAAAGAGGAATATTAATTATCGAACCAGTTCGTTTATCTATAAAAAGGGATGGGCAATTTATTATCTATCAAACCATAAGTATTTCATTAGTTGATAAAGGTAAAGATAAAGTTAAAACTAATAAAAAATTCATAAAAAAACGAAATGTTGATAAGAATAATTTAGACAAATCCATTGCACAACATAGCGATATGCCTGTGAATGAAGAAAAAAAAAATAATTATAATTTTCTTGTTCCTGAACATATTCTATCTCATCGACGTCGGAGAGAGTTGAGAATTCTAATTTGTTTCAATTTCTGGAATTGGAATGATATAGATAAAAATCCACAATTTTGCAACGAAAACAAAATAATAAACTGTGGACAATTTTTTAATGAGGACAAGCATCTTAATAGAGATGCAAACAACTTTATTAAATTAAAATTATTTCTTTGGCCTAATTACCGATTAGAGGATTTAGCTTGTATGAATCGTTACTGGTTTGATACCCATAACAGCAGTTGTTTTAGTATGTTAAGGATATATATGTATCCCCAATCCAGAATAAGTTAATAAACTAATATTATATTTCCTATATATCACCTGACATAACATATTTGATATATGGCGAAAGATGTACATATGCATATGTTATGTTACATTTTAGTACATGATATTGATTTATTTTTGGATCTAGAAATAATAAATTAGTAGAATCTTTATTAAGTAAAAAAAAAAAAAAAAAAATCACTCTCTTTCGTGAATGTGTAAATGTATTATATTTTATTCTATCGAAATCCCATTTTATGTTTGAAATAAAAATGGGGTTTCGATAGAATAAAAAAGTATGAATAAATCTAAACTTTTGTTTATATCAGATTAAAATGACTGACATAATCATAACATAATATAATAATAATTATTATTTTTCCTGATCGGTAAAATCTAAAAAAAAAAAAATAATAAAGATAGAAGAATTTTTTTATGGTCAAAAATTCATTCATTTCAGTTATTCTGCAAGACGAAAAAGAAGAAAACAAAGGGTCTGTTGAATTTCAAGTATTCAGTTTCACCAATAAAATACGGAGACTCACCTCGCATTTGGAATTACACAAAAAAGATTTTTTATCTCAAAGAGGTCTACGAAAAATTCTGGGAAAACGTCAACGGCTGTTGGCTTATTTGTCAAAGAAAAATAGAGTAAGTTATAAAAAATTAATTAGTCAGTTAGATATTCGGGAGCTTAAAACTCGTTAATTTGAGGATTTATTTGAAATTTTTTTTTAGGTTTTTATTTTTCTAAACCTCGTTTTGAGAAATTCATGGAATAATGAATTAGGAAAGAAAAGATATGACTGTACCGGCTACAAGAAAAGATCTCATGATAGTCAATATGGGCCCTCATCACCCATCGATGCATGGTGTTCTTAGACTCATTATAACTCTCGACGGTGAAGATGTTATTGACTGTGACCCCGTATTGGGCTATTTACACAGAGGAATGGAAAAAATAGCGGAAAACCGAACAATTATACAATATCTTCCTTATGTAACACGTTGGGATTATTTAGCTACTATGTTCACCGAAGCAATAACAGTAAATGCACCAGAACAATTGGGAAATGTTCAAGTACCCCAAAGGGCCAGCTATATCAGAGTAATTATGCTAGAGCTGAGTCGTGTAGCTTCGCATTTGTTATGGCTTGGGCCTTTTATGGCGGATATCGGTGCGCAGACTCCCTTTTTCTATATTTTCAGAGAGAGAGAATTGCTATATGATCTATTCGAAGCTGCCACAGGTATGCGAATGATGCATAATTATTTCCGCATCGGAGGAATAGCTGCTGATCTACCTCATGGTTGGATAGATAAATGTTTAGATTTCTGCGATTATTTTTTAACGAGTGTTGTTGAATATGAAAAACTTATTACGCGGAATCCCATTTTTTTGGAACGAGTTGAAGGAGTGGGCATTATTGGTGGAGAAGAAGCACTAAATTGGGGCTTATCAGGACCCATGTTACGAGCTTCTGGGATCCAATGGGATCTTCGTAAAGTTGATCATTATGAATGTTACAATGAATTCGATTGGGAAGTCCAATGGCAAAAAGAAGGGGATTCATTAGCTCGTTATTTAGTACGAATTGGCGAAATGAGGGAATCCATAAAAATTATTCAACAGGCTTTAGAAGGAATTCCTGGAGGACCCTATGAGAATTTAGAAATTCGGCGCTTAGATAGAGCAAGGAATTCCGAATGGAATGATTTTGAATATAGATTCATTAGTAAAAAACCTTCGCCTAATTTTGAATTGTCGAAACAAGAACTTTATGTAAGAGTAGAAGCCCCAAAGGGAGAATTAGGAATTTATTTGATAGGAGATAATAGTTTTTTCCCCTGGAGATGGAAAATTCGTCCGCCCGGTTTTATCAATTTGCAAATTCTTCCTCAGCTAATTAAAAGAATGAAATTGGCTGATATCATGACAATACTAGGTAGTATAGATATCATTATGGGAGAAGTTGACCGTTGAAATGATAATTGGCACAACAGAAGCACAAACTATCAATTATTTTTCTAAATCAGAATCCTTAAAAGAAGTCTATGGACTCATATGGCTATTTATCCCTGCTTTGACCCTTATATTGGGAATCATAATAGGAGTACTAGTAATTGTATGGTTAGAAAGAGAAATATCCGCAGCGATACAACAACGTATTGGACCCGAATATGCCGGCCCGTTGGGAATTCTTCAAGCTCTAGCGGACGGGACTAAATTACTTTTTAAAGAGGACCTCCTACCATCTAGAGGAGATATTCGTTTGTTTAGTATCGGACCGTCTATAGCAGTCATATCAATTGTATTAAGTTATTTAATAATTCCTTTTGGGTATCGACTTGTTTTAGCTGATCTCAGTATAGGTGTTTTTTTATGGATCTCTATTTCAAGTATTGCTCCTATTGGGCTTCTTATATCAGGATATGTATCGAATAATAAATACTCTTTTTTAGGTGGCTTGCGAGCTGCGGCTCAATCTATTAGTTATGAAATACCATTAACTCTATGTTTGTTATCAATATCTCTACGTGTGATTCGTTAGAACATGAACTTTGACCTCAAAATGAAATAAAGGAAAGAGGAATTAATATATTGGATAGATATAGATATTTTTATTTTTTTATTCATCAGAGTTATTCAGGTCGATGAGTTAAACCAGATAGTTATATGAGTAAAATAAAACAGCTTATCAATGTGTAGTAAAAAGAGAAAATCTCATTCCCTATATATTAAGAATAAAGCAGAAGTAAACATTAAGGAGTATAAACTCTTTATCCCAAGATTGAGATTCTTTAATTAGTCATCATATCTTGAAGCGGGTACAAAAGATCAACTGTATGGGATTACTGTCTTGTATGTATTACCATACAGGAGATCAATCAAAAATTCAGTGGACGGTTAGGAACACCAAGGTACACAAAGGATTAGTAATAGAGATAATGTAAGGTATCAAAAAAGAGGTATTTTCACATAAAACGAATCATAAGATGATAGGGGCTTTAAGTTGGTAGAAATGATCAAGCAGTACTTCCCCACGATTCCGATCTAGAGTATGCTCCTAGTCACTGATTAAAGAAATAACTATCAAGAACGAATTAATCCTTTATTCTCAGGAATACCTCTTACGAGAAAGAAGAACAGGAACAAAAGAAATAGAATATAAAAAAGATCTTTATTTACTTTTTCCTACATCTATACCAATATATATGTATATATTAAATTCTTATTCTTTATGATTCAGTAAAGAATGTCTAATTCTTTTTATCTCTATGATCTAACGAGTATTTTATTGAAATATTAAGTTATTACCGAAGATTTAATTATAAGGGATGAGATCAATTCGGAAGCGCCCTTTTTTTGTTATTCTAGCAGACAGAATTCCATTGGTCTAATTTTTGGGACTCTACACGGTATTTTTATTCTATCTACCCCACCCCACAAAAATACCTATAATAATACCGAACCAGTCCTTACATTTATTTGTACGCGGCCATAGAGGAGCCGTATGAAGCTGAGGTCTCATGTACGGTTTTGGAATAGCGGTGAGAACAGTTATGTTATTATCGACTATGATTATCAAACAGTTCAAGTACAGTTGATATAGTTGAGGCGCAGTCAAAATATGGTTTTTGGGGGTGGAATATGTGGCGTCAACCTATAGGATTTATCGTTTTTCTAATTTCTTCTCTAGCAGAATGCGAGAGATTACCTTTTGATTTACCAGAAGCAGAAGAAGAATTAGTAGCAGGTTATCAAACCGAATATTCTGGTATCAAATATGGTTTATTTTATATTGCTTCTTATCTAAATCTCTTAGTTTCTTCATTATTTGTAACAGTTCTTTATTTAGGTGGGTGGAATTTATCTATTCCATACATATCTGTTCCTGAACTTTTCGGAATAAATGAAATTGCTAGAGTCTTTGGAATAACAATTGGTATCTTTATTACATTAGCTAAAGCTTATTTGTTTCTTTTTATATCTATCACAACAAGATGGACTTTACCCAGGATGAGAATGGACCAACTATTAAATCTTGGATGGAAATTTCTTTTACCTATTTCTCTAGGTAATTTATTATTGACAACGTCTTCCCAACTTGTTTCACTATAAATAACACAATACGATAATGGTATTCTAGATTCATAACCTCTCTTAAACAAGAGAAAGAAACATCAACTTATTCGTGGATATCTACAATATGTTTCCTATGGTGACTGGGTTCATGAATTATGGTCAACAAACAATACGAGCCGCAAGGTATATTGGTCAAAGTTTCATAATTACCTTATCCCATGCAAATCGTTTACCTGTAACTATTCAATATCCTTATGAAAAGTCGATCACATCAGAACGTTTCCGTGGTCGAATCCACTTTGAATTTGATAAATGTATTGCTTGTGAAGTATGTGTTCGTGTGTGCCCCATAGATCTACCTGTTGTTGATTGGAGATTTGAAGGAGATATTAAAAATAAAATATTGATTAACTATAGTATAAATTTTGGTGTCTGTATATTTTGTGGTAACTGTGTCGAATATTGTCCCACTAACTGTTTATCAATGACTGAAGAATATGAACTTTCTACTTATGATCGTCACGAATTGAATTATAATCAAATCGCTTTGGGTCGGTTACCAATGTCAGTAATTAGAGACTACACAATTCAAACAGTTATGAATTCGACTCAAATAAAAATAGACAAAGGTAAATATTTTGATTCAAGAACAATTACCAATTAGTAAGATTTTATTTTTCTATTTTGATAGAAAGGATCCAAGCTTCTTTATTTATTTTTTTTTTTTTAGTCTGAGAATAGCGGGTTTATTTAATATTTTTCGTTTTGATTTGGAAATATAAGATTCCAACTCTTCTTTTCTTCTGAATAAATTAAAATGAAAAAGTTGAGTTGGCCCAATAACTTTATCTACATTAATCTATAGTACAATCTATACTGCATTACTACATTAAGATTTTATTTAGGAACGGTATCATAGACAATTAAAAAAATAGGCTAATTTTTACTTCCTGGACTATTCAGTAAGGTCATGAAATCTTTCGATTTATTTATTTATTTTCTTATTTCATACATAATGGATTTACCTGGATCAATACATAATATTGTTGTAGTATTTCTGGGATCAGTTCTTATATTTGGGGGCCTGGGAGTAGTATTATTTACCAATCCAATTTATTCTGCCTTTTCGTTGGGATTGGTTCTTGTTTGTATATCCTTATTCTATATTCTATCGAATTCTTTTTTTATAGCTGCTGCACAACTTCTTATTTATGTGGGAGCCATAAATGTCTTAATCATATTTGCTGTAATGTTCATAAATGGCTCAGAATATTCCAATGTTTCCCACCTTTGGACCCTTGGAGATGGGGTTACTTCACTGGTTTGTACAAGTATTTTTTTTTCACTAATTATTACTATCCCAGATACGTCATGGTACGGAATTCTTTGGACTACAAGATCAAACCAGATTCTAGAACAGGACCTAATAAGTTATGTTCAACAAATTGGAATTCATTTATCAACAGATTTTTATCTTCCATTTGAACTCATTTCTATAATTCTTTTAGTTTCTTTAATAGGTGCAATTACTATGGCTCGTCAATCATAAATACTTATGATTTAAAAAATTTTTAGAATTAGAAATTTGAAATAAAATAAAAAAGGTGTAAAGGTTTAAGATTTTTAGTTAAATCTATTGCCAATACCTTCTATTGTTCTGTAATATTTTGTTCTATTCTAGTCAATGAAATCAGTTGAATTGTTATTCATATTTAAATGAATCTAAATTGATGAGGAGTTAGTCAATGATGTTCGAGCATGTACTTTTTTTGAGTGTCTATTTATTTTCTATCGGTATCTATGGATTAATCACAAGTCGAAACATGGTTAGAGCACTTATGTGTCTTGAGCTTATACTAAATTCAGTTAATATCAATCTCGTAACATTTTCTGATTTATTTGATAGTCGCCAATTAAAAGGAGACATTTTCTCAATTTTTGTTATAGCTATTGCAACGGCTGAAGCTGCTATTGGATTAGCTATTGTTTCATCGATCCATCATAACAAAAAATCAACTCGTATCAATCAAGCAAATTTGTTGAATAATTAAATTAGTCGTAATCATTCATTATGTAATCATTGATTTTCATTATATAAATTATATAATAATAAAATAATAATTTATATTAATTTGTTAGATTTATTCAAATTTAAAATGGAATTTTAATTCCATTAATATTAATTAAATATTGTATTATTTGTTGACCAATTTGAATTCAGATGTGCGACTTGTATTGTATGACTGTGGTTGTTGAAAGAGAAATCAAATCAAAGTATCTTGGCACTTTTTCATGAACAAATTTAGAAATATATTGATTCTAAAAAAAATTAATAAATCATTGATTCATCTGGTGTCTACAATATAAACATATAATTAATTTACTACCATTTATTTTTACCATACCAGATCGAAAATTTTTTATGTTCAAAACGGGAATTTATAGATTTAATGTCACATTCAGTAAAAATTTATGATACATGTATAGGGTGTACTCAATGTGTGCGCGCCTGCCCTACAGATGTATTGGAAATGATACCTTGGGACGGATGTAAAGCTAAACAAATTGCTTCCGCACCAAGAACCGAGGATTGTGTAGGTTGTAAGAGATGTGAATCCGCTTGCCCGACAGACTTTTTGAGTGTCCGTGTTTATTTATGGCATGAAACAACTCGCAGCATGGGTCTATCTTATTAATTGATACGTTACAAAAACTCCACTTGAATCATTTGATTCCTCATTTACCGACAAAAGCCCGTACTCGATAAAATCAATATATTATTCCGAGCACGGGCTTTTCTGGTCAAAGCGTATCTTGTCTTTATCACGAGTCATTTTCCTTGGTTTTGGTTAACAATACTTGTTGTTTTGCCTATATTCGCGGGTTCTTCCATTTTTTTTCTTCCCCATAAGGGGAATAAGGTGTTTCGATGGTATACTATATGTATATGCATATTAGAACTCCTTTTAACGACCTATGCATTCTGTTATCATTTCCAATTGGACGATCCCTTAATCCAATTGGAAGAAGATTGGAAATGGATAAATATTTTGGATTTTCACTGGAGACTGGGAATCGACGGGCTTTCCGTGGGACCCATTTTACTGACAGGATTTATTACTACTTTAGCTACTTTAGCGGCTTGGTCAGTTACTCGAAATTCACGATTATTCCATTTCTTTATGTTAGCAATGTACAGTGGTCAAATAGGATCATTTTCTTCTCGAGACCTTTTACTTTTTTTTATCATGTGGGAGTTAGAATTAATTCCTGTTTACTTACTTTTATCCATGTGGGGAGGAAAGAAGCGCTTATACTCGGCTACAAAGTTCATTTTGTACACTGCGGGGGGTTCCATTTTTCTATTAATAGGAGTTCTAGGTATGGGTTTATATGGCTCCATTGAACCGACATTAGATTTTGAAAGACTTGCTAATCAATCATATCCTATGGCATTGGAAATAATATTCTATTTTGGCTTCCTTATTGTTTATGCTGTCAAATCGCCGATCATACCCCTACATACATGGTTACCAGATACCCATGGAGAAGCACATTACAGTACATGTATGCTTCTTGCCGGAATTTTATTAAAAATGGGAGCATATGGATTGATTCGGATCAATATGGAATTATTACCCCGTGCTCATTCCATATTTTCTCCGTGGTTGGTGATAGTGGGAACAATACAAATAATCTATGCGGCTTTAACCTCTTTTGGTCAACGCAATTTAAAAAGGAGAATAGCCTATTCCTCTGTATCTCACATGGGTTTCACAATTATAGGAATTGGTTCTATAACCAACATGGGACTAAATGGAGCCATTCTACAAATACTTTCTCATGGATTTATTGGTGCTGCACTTTTTTTCTTGGCAGGAACCTGTTGTGATAGAATACCTCTTGTTTCTCTCGACGAAATGGGGGGGATAGCTGTCCCGATGCCGAAAATATTTACAATGTTCAGTAGCTTTTCGATGGCCTCTCTTGCATTGCCAGGGATGAGTGGTTTTGTTGCAGAATTAGTAGTATTTTTTGGAATAATTACCAGCTCAAAATATCTTTTAATTCCAAAAGTACTAATTACTTTTGGAATGGCAATTGGAATGATATTAACTCCTATTTATTTATTATCTATGTTACGTCAGATGTTCTACGGATACAAGTTATTCAATGTTCCAAATTCTAATTTTGTGGATTCTGGACCACGAGAACTTTTTGTTTCGATCTGTCTCTTTTTACCAATAATAGGTATTGGTATTTATCCCGATTTCGTTCTCTTACTATCAGTTGACAAGGTACAAGCTATCTTATCTAATTATTTTTTATAGATAGTTTTTATTAATGAGACGGCAAGTCTTATAATTCTGTAAAATAAAGTGAATTAGAGTTGTAATGAGATGTATCTCGAGTTTTTGCGAACCATTTGATTTCTGGAGTCAAATGGTTCGCAAAAACTCGAGATACATATGAGATGATGTTCTTATGTTATGTATCGTTTATTCAATTAGATATTAATGTGAATGAACCATAACTATGTAAACCTATTCCTAATAGATTGATCCCAAAATAACATATCCAAATTATAAGAAATCCTATAGAAGCCGCAAGTGCCGAATGTGTATCTTGTAAACTTTTATTTGTTCGAGTATGTGAATAAATCGCGAATATGATCCAAGTAATAAATGCCCAAGTTTCCTTAGGGTCCCAATTCCAATAAGATCCCCAAGCCTCATTAGCCCATACTGCTCCAGAAAGAATGCCTATGGTTAAAAAGGTAAAGCCTAAACTAATGACACGATAACTCCAATAATTTAAACGCTGAGTCAATTGATATTTGTAATAATTTCGAAATGAAATAAAAGAAGTGTTTTTAAAAACACTTCTTTTATCATTCAAATATTCGACTTCGCCAACGATAAATGATTTAATTACTAAATTCTTGCTTTTAAAAAAAATATCGATGTTTTTTCGAAATGTAACGACTAAAAGAGCGACTGATAATAATGATCCACATAAAAGAGCTGCATAGCTTAATAGCATCATACTTACGTGCATCATTAACCACTGAGATTGTAGAGCGGGTACTAATATGGCGGATTGATGCATTTCGGTTGAAAGACCCGACGTGGCGAAACCTTGGGTAAAAATAGCACTTGGCGCGGTTATTACGCTTAAATAATTTTTATTATTTCGTATTTTAGGAATCATATGAATAATGGAGAAACTCCATGAAAGGAAGATTAATGACTCATATAAATTACTTAATGGGGAATGACCCGAATAAATCCAACGAATAACTAATAATCCTGTTATAGATAAAAAGGTAGCTATCATACCTCTTTCCGATGAATTGCGTAATTCTACGATTTCGTGGACTAATAAGGTCGTAAAATGAATCGTAATCACAATTGAAATAATCGAAAAAGAGATATGAGTTAATATATGTTCTAAAGTTGCAAATATCATAAAAAGGGCGGGGGTTCTCCATTATAGAATTAAAATCGAGAATTAAATATATTATAGGATCCGCTGTGTCCCTTTTAGGGGATGCCGCCACTCGGACTCGAACCGAGATGCTCTAGCACTGCTTCCTAAGAACAGCGTGTCTACCAATTTCACCATGGCGGCTTATTTTGAAATATTAATAAATAATAGTCAATTCATGTTGAATGGTCAAGATTCAAGGATTCAATATAGTTAGTAAACATTAGAACCGATGAAATAAAGACTTATTTAAATTAAGATTTGAATGTTTACTAAGTATCGCCATAGGGTTTAGCTTTAAGAATCAACTTTCATATATCTAGTTTAGAATGTAAAAATGGAGTTATACCAAGACAGTCAGAACTAGATAGTTTTGTTCCGAGTCGAGTTATAGAACTAAAAATCATCCCTTTTTCATTTTTAGATGATTTTTTAATTAATGTATTGAAAATGAAAAAGATTAATTAAAAAAAATTAATGTCATATTTATCGTAATTTTATTCGAGGCATTTTTCTAATAATTTCGATATCTTAGTATTATTAATAATACTCTTCGTAATTTATTATAAATACTATACTAGTAACTATACTTCTAATTAGGTTTTGGGCTAGGCATATAACAAAAAACTTTTTCTCTATCAATTAAATTTTCACAATAGAATATTTAATTGATAGAGAAAAATTAGAATACTTAGTACTATACTAAGAGGCCAGTAAACATAAGAATTATTATTTACTATATAACACGCCACAGCAGTTAGTTCTAACTAATATTGATATTAATAAGTTCTTAATGGTATGTCGATTTAGATTATTCCAAAATTTTATTACTTGTTTGTTGCACAAAAAAACTTTTTGAATGCCCAGTGGAAACCGATTTAGCTAAAGAAAGAGCTTTTACTGCCGTTAAATATCCCTTCTTCTTCCAAATATTTCTACGAATACGTTTTTTTGATCGAGAAATACGTTTTTTTGGAACCGCCATTCAAAAACAAAATCCTAATTTTTATTATTGTATGTGAAAGACATATATTTAGATCGTTTTTTCGTCATTATCCATACTTATCCCATGGATAATAAATACTTTGTTCAAAACCTGTAAAACATATCATAATAATAGAAATATAATTCTATCTAATTATATAATATATATGTAAATATGTAAAAATAAATATATACATATATACAAAATATACCAAAAGATTATGAATTATCTATACGTATCCATGTATATATACCTATGCCATATCACATATATATCTAGGGCTAAATGAAATAGATAATAATTTTTTTTATTTTTTTGTTGATTTCTTTTATTATTGTTCTTTTGGTTGGTGGATTTTAAACAATTAAATTTATAACAATAAAAAAACAAATATTTTTTTATGGAACAAACATATCAATACGCATGGATAATACCCTTTCTTTCACTTCCAGTTACTATGTCAATAGGATTTGGACTTCTGTTTATTCCTACAGCAACAAAAAATATTCGTCGTATGTGGGGTTTTACTAGTGTTTTACTGCTAAGTATAACTATGGCCTTTTCGGCCAGTCTGTCTATTCAGCAAATAAATGGAAGTTTTATCTATCAATATTTATGGTCTTGGACTATCAATAATGATTTTTCCTTAGAGTTTGGACACTTGATCGATCCACTTACTTCTATTATGTTAATACTAATTACTACTGTTGGAATCATGGTTCTTATTTATAGTGACAATTATATGTCTCATGATCAAGGATATTTTAGATTTTTTGCTTATATGAGTTTTTCTAATACTTCCATGTTGGGATTAGTTACTAGTTCCAATTTGATACAAATTTATATCTTTTGGGAACTCGTGGGAATGTGTTCATATTTATTAATAGGTTTTTGGTTTACACGACCGGTTGCAGCAAGTGCTTGCCAAAAAGCCTTTATAACTAATCGTGTAGGAGACTTTGGTTTATTATTAGGAATCTTAGCTTTTTATTGGATAACTGGCAGTTTAGAATTTCGGGATTTGTTCAAAATAGTTAATAACTTGATCCATAGTAATGGGGTTAATTCTACATTTGTTACTCTCTGCGCCTTTTTATTATTCGTCGGCGCAATTGCTAAATCCGCACAATTCCCTCTTCACATATGGTTACCTGATGCTATGGAGGGGCCCACCCCTATTTCGGCTCTTATACACGCTGCTACCATGGTAGCAGCGGGAATTTTTCTTGTAGCTCGGCTTCTTCCTCTTTTCAGAGTTATACCTTACATAATGAATTTCGTTTCTTTAATAGGCATAATAACAGTACTATTAGGAGCTACTTTGGCTCTCGCTCAAAGAGATATTAAAAGAAGTTTAGCCTATTCCACAATGTCTCAACTGGGTTATATTATGTTAGCTCTAGGTATAGGTTCTTATCGAGCTGCCTTATTCCATTTAATAACTCATGCCTATTCTAAAGCTTTATTGTTTTTGGGATCCGGATCCATTATTAATTCTATGGAACCTATTGTTGGATATTCACCCGATAAAAGTCAGAATATGGTTCTTATGGGCGGTTTAACAAGATATGTTCCAATTACAAGAACTACTTTCTTATTAGGTACACTTTCTCTTTGTGGTATTCCGCCTCTTGCTTGTTTTTGGTCCAAGGATGAAATTATTAATGATAGTTGGTTGTATTCACCAATTTTTGCAATAATAGCTTGTTTTACAGCGGGATTAACCGCATTTTATATGTTTCGAATGTATTTACTAACCTTTGATGGGCATTTGCGTGTTCATTTTAAAAATTATAGTAGTACTAAAAATAGTTCATTCTATTCCATATCTCTATGGGGAAAAGCAGTACCGAAAGTAGTCAATAGAAATTTACTTTTATCAACAATTAATAATAAGGTCTTCTTTTTTTCAAAGGATACATATCAAATTAATGATAATATAAAAAATCGAATGCGATACTTGAGTACTTCTTTTATAAATAAATACACTTACATGTATCCTCACGAATCGGACAATACTATGCTATTTCCTCTTCTTATATTGACACTATTTACTTTGTTCATGGGATCAATAGGAATTGATTTTGATCAAGGAGTGGTAGATTTTGATATATTATCGAAATGGTTAACTCCATCGAGAAACCTTTTGAATAAAAATTCAAACTATTCTGTGAATTGGTATGAATTTTTTACAAATGCAATTTTTTCAGTAAGTATAGCTCTTTTTGGACTATTTATAGCATCCATTTTATATGGGTCTGTTTATTCATCTTTCAAGAATTTGGACTTAATCAATTCATTTGTAAAAAGGGGTCCTAAAAGAATTATCTTGGACCAAATAAAAAAAGTGGTATACAATTGGTCATATAATCGTGGTTACATAGACATTTTTTATACTAGAGTCTTAATCATGAGTATAAGAGGATTAGCCGAACTAATTCAGTTTTTTGATAGACGTATAATTGATGGAATTATAAATGGGGTTGGGGTTGCAAATTTCTTGATGGGAGAAGGCATCAAATATATGGGAGGTGGACGAATTTCGTCTTATCTATTCTTGTATTTATCTTATGTATTAATTTTTTTATTAATCTTTTTATTTTATAATTATTTTATAATAAATTTTTAGTGACGGATACGTCAAAGATATTTTTTCTTTTCCATCACTTGGACATGTATAAAAAAAATATTGTGACATTTCATTTCGTACAGCATTTTCAAATAGATCATTTTTTATATATCTAAATGGACGATTCCATCGTTTATAATCGAAAAAAAAAGTCATAAGAGGTTTTTCAAACCGGAAATGGGCATGGGTCTTTTCTTTTTTTTCTTCTTTAAGTCTTCCCAATTCCCAATTCTCTTGATACCCATCAAGATAAGAATCTTCGTCAACAGGGCTATCCTTATAGGATGTCTCTTTAAAGTGGAATTCATCTTTTGTTTTTTCCTTTCCATTCACCCGGATCTCTTCCGTTTCATCTATTTTGTCCGGATCCTCTTTTTCTTCCGAACAAAGGGAAGGGTCTTCTTCGGTGGATCCCCCTTGTTCCTGTTTAATCGCCTTCGTTTCGGAAGTTGTTTCTACATCGATTTCTTCCTCACTTTCTCCCTTTTCTTCTGTTTCTGAGGTTTCTTTCAGTTTCTTAGTGACAATAGGCGACGGCATTCTGCCTAAATAGTAGACACAGGTGATAAATAAGAGAATACTAAAGATTCGAGCCATATAATTTCTCAATTCTGACACAAGGTACTTATTAGATCGAATAGAATGATTTTGCCGTATCCAGACTAAGACCAATCCAATCCATTTCATGAATAAAATGTGACCAATTAACCAACCAACAAAACTACTTGTTACAAATAACATCTTATTGTTGCATCGAAACGTATAAATGTTGACTAATCTGGTTAACGTTGAGCTTGGTAAAATGAAATGGTTGAATAATTGAAAAATTAGATTATTCAGGAATACACATTGAATGCTGAGATTACGCATTGAATTTCTGGTAGTAGATCCATAATCAAAAAGGTTTTTGTGATTGTTCCAGAAGAAATGAAACAAAAGATACGGTAGAACTAGGACAGTTATTGTATGAGGTCTACCCAATGCTAGATGCAGAGGCGCATAATAGATCGATATGAACATCATGAGCTGTCCCGTAATAAAACCAGTTGTTGCTGATACCCCCTTCTCGGT